GTTAATGTAGCTTAAATTTTTACAAAGCAAGACACTGAAAATGTCTAGATGGGCATTATTGCCCCATCAACATAAAGGTTTGGTCCTGGCCTTTCTATTAGTTCTTAGCAGACTTACACATGCAAGCATCCGCATCCCAGTGAGAATGCCCTCCAAATCATTAAAGACTAAAAGGAGCGGGCATCAAGCACACTATACCAGTAGCTCATAACGCCTTGCTTAGCCACACCCCCACGGGATACAGCAGTGACAAGAATTAGGCTATGAACGAAAGTTTGACCTAGCCATGCTAATTAGGGTTGGTAAATTTCGTGCCAGCCACCGCGGTCATACGATTGACCCAAATTAATAGACACCCGGCGTAAAGAGTGTCAAAGAACAATATAAAAATAAAGTCAAACCTTAATTAAGCTGTAAAAAGCCATAATTAAAATTAAGTTAAACTACGAAAGTAACTTTACCATAAACTGAGTACACGACAACTAAGACCCAAACTGGGATTAGATACCCCACTATGCTTAGTCGTAAACTTAAATAATCCTAAAACAAGATTATTCGCCAGAGTACTATCGGCAACAGCCCAAAACTCAAAGGACTTGGCGGTGCTTCATATCCTTCTAGAGGAGCCTGTTCTGTAAACGATAAACCACGATTAACCTCACCAATCCTTGCTACTTCAGTCTATATACCGCCATCTTCAGCAAACCCTAAAAAAGGAACGAAAGTAAGCACAACCACTGCACGTAAAAACGTTAGGTCAAGGTGTAACCTATGGATTGGGAAGAAATGGGCTACATTTTCTATAATAAGAACACCCCTTAAACTCACACGAAAGTTTTTATGAAACCTAAAAACTAAAGGAGGATTTAGCAGTAAATTAAGAATAGAATGCTTAATTGAATAAGGCCATGAAGCACGCACACACCGCCCGTCACCCTCCTCAAGTGCCATAGCAAAGCCCCAGATTGCTAATCCACGCTAAGCAAGCGTACAAGAGGAGACAAGTCGTAACAAGGTAAGCATACCGGAAGGTGTGCTTGGATAAACAAGATGTAGCTTAAACAAAGCATCTAGTTTACACCTAGAAGATTCCACAACTCGTGCACATCTTGAACTATATCTAGCCCATACCCCTCCTCATCACTACTACTATAAGTCAGTCAAATAAAACATTTACCATACATCTAAAGTATAGGAGATAGAAATTTAATTATCAATGGCGCTATAGAGAAAGTACCGTAAGGGAAAGATGAAAGAATTATTAAAAGTAGAAAAAAGCAAAGTTTACCCCTTGTACCTTTTGCATAATGATTTAACTAGTAATAATTTAGCAAAGAGACCTTAAGTTAAATTACCCGAAACCAGACGAGCTACTTATGAGCAGTAACTAGAACAAACTCATCTATGTGGCAAAATAGTGAGAAGACTTATAAGTAGAGGTGAAAAGCCTAACGAGCCTGGTGATAGCTGGTTGTCCAAGAAAGGAATTTCAGTTCAACATTAAACAATACTAAAAACCATATTAAGTTCCAACGTATGTTTAACTGTTAGTCTAAAAAGGTACAGCTTTTTAGAAATGGATACAACCTTTACTAGAGAGTAACATAAAACTTAAACCATAGTTGGCCTAAAAGCAGCCATCAATTAAGAAAGCGTTCAAGCTCAACAACAAAAACAAGTTTTAATTTCAACAATAAACAAAAAACTCCTAGCCTGACTATTGGACTAATCTATTTAATTATAGAAGAAATACTGTTAATATGAGTAACAAGAAAAATTTTCTCCTTGCACAAGCTTATATCAGTAACTGATAATATACTGATAGTTAACAACTAATAAATATAACCTAACACTAAACTATTTATTAATCGCACTGTTAATCCAACACAGGTGTGCACCAAGGAAAGATTAAAAAGAGTAAAAGGAACTCGGCAAACACAAACCCCGCCTGTTTACCAAAAACATCACCTCTAGCATAACTAGTATTAGAGGCACTGCCTGCCCAGTGACAATCGTTAAACGGCCGCGGTATCTTGACCGTGCAAAGGTAGCATAATCACTTGTTCTCTAAATAAGGACTTGTATGAATGGCCACACGAGGGTTTTACTGTCTCTTACTCTTAATCAGTGAAATTGACCTCCCCGTGAAGAGGCGGGGATAATACAATAAGACGAGAAGACCCTATGGAGCTTTAATTAATCAACTCAAAAAGCATAAAATAATACCACCAAGGGATAACAAAGCTTTAGATGAGCTGACAATTTCGGTTGGGGTGACCTCGGAGTATAAAAAACCCTCCGAGTGATTAAAACTTAGGCCTACTAGCCAAAGTATAGTATCACTTATTGATCCAAAATTTTGATCAACGGAACAAGTTACCCTAGGGATAACAGCGCAATCCTATTCTAGAGTCCATATCGACAATAGGGTTTACGACCTCGATGTTGGATCAGGACATCCTAATGGTGCAGCAGCTATTAAGGGTTCGTTTGTTCAACGATTAAAGTCCTACGTGATCTGAGTTCAGACCGGAGCAATCCAGGTCGGTTTCTATCTATTACGCATTTCTCCCAGTACGAAAGGACAAGAGAAATAAGGCCAACTTTAAAAAAGCGCCTTCAAACAATTAGTGACCCAGTCTCAACCTAATAACCTAGCGCAAACATACCCTGCCCAAGATCAGGGCTTTGTTGAAGTGGCAGAGTACGGCAATTGCATAAAACTTAAGCTTTTATACCCAGAGGTTCAAATCCCCTCTTCAACAAATGTTTATAATTAACATTCTAATACTCATTCTCCCTATCCTCTTAGCTGTAGCATTCCTAACGCTAGTAGAACGTAAAATCCTAGGCTATATACAATTCCGAAAAGGACCGAATATCGTAGGCCCATACGGCTTACTACAGCCCTTCGCTGACGCAATCAAACTATTCACTAAAGAACCATTACGACCAGCTACATCTTCAACTACTATATTTATAATTGCACCCGTACTTGCACTAGCCCTAGCTCTCACAATATGAGCTCCCCTACCCATACCACACCCACTCATCAACATAAACCTAGGAGTACTATTCATACTAGCAATATCAAGCCTAGCTGTCTACTCCATCTTATGATCCGGATGAGCTTCCAATTCAAAATACGCTCTAATTGGAGCTCTACGAGCAGTAGCACAAACAATCTCATACGAAGTAACACTAGCTATTATTCTACTATCAGTACTTCTAATAAACGGCTCTTTCACCCTATCCACACTAAACACCACACAAGAAAAACTATGACTACTCTTTCCTTCATGACCACTAGCTATAATATGATTTATCTCCACCTTAGCAGAAACTAACCGAGCCCCCTTCGACCTTACAGAAGGAGAATCAGAACTCGTATCTGGCTTTAACGTAGAATACGCTGCTGGTCCTTTTGCCCTATTCTTCCTAGCAGAATATGCCAACATTATCATAATAAACATATTCACAACTATCTTATTTCTAGGAGCATTCCACGACCCCTATATACCAGAATTATGTACAATAAATCTAATTGTCAAGTCACTACTACTAACAATATCTTTCCTATGAATCCGAGCATCCTACCCCCGATTCCGATATGACCAACTAATACACCTTCTTTGAAAAAATTTCCTCCCACTGACACTAGCTCTCTGCATATGACATATCTCATTACCCATCATAACAGCAGGTATCCCACCCCAAACATAAAACAAGAAATATGTCTGACAAAAGAGTTACTTTGATAGAGTAAATAATAGAGGTTTAAATCCCCTTATTTCTAGAACAATAGGAATCGAACCTACCCTTAAGAATTCAAAATTCTTCGTGCTACCACACTACACCATAATCTACAGTAAGGTCAGCTAAATAAGCTACCGGGCCCATACCCCGGAAATGTTGGTTTATATCCTTCCCATACTAATTAACCCATTCGTCTCTATCACCCTACTAACAACCCTCATCCTAAGCACAACAATTGTCACCATTAGCTCCCATTGATTGTTCGCCTGAATCGGACTAGAAATAAACATAATAGCTATCATCCCCATCATAATAAAAAAACCTAACCCCCGAGCCACAGAAGCCTCAGCCAAATACTTTCTAACACAAGCCACAGCGTCCTCATTACTTATACTAGCAATTATTATCAACCTAATACATTCTAGCCAATGAACCATCATAAAATTATTTGACCCAACAGCATCCATTCTAATAACAATAGCCCTAGCCATTAAACTAGGATTGTCCCCCTTCCACTTCTGAGTACCAGAAGTCACACAAGGCATTCCCCTAAGCACAGGACTAATTCTACTTACATGACAAAAATTAGCACCTATCTCAATCCTTTACCAAATTTCACCATCAATCAACCTACACCTAATAATCACTATGTCCTTCCTATCAATTCTAATTGGAGGTTGAGGTGGACTAAACCAAACACAACTCCGAAAAATTATAGCCTACTCATCAATTGCCCATATAGGATGAATAACTGCTATTTTACTATACAACCCAACTCTTACCCTGCTAAACCTATTAATTTATATTGTAATAACCTTTACTATATTTATATTACTCATTCAAAACTCCACTACCACCACACTGCTACTATCCCAAACATGAAATACAATACCCATTATAACAACTTTTACTATACTCACCCTACTCTCCATAGGAGGTCTTCCTCCACTCACAGGCTTTATACCTAAATGAATAATTATTCAAGAACTAACAAAAAACGACACTCTCATCCTACCCACCCTCATAGCTATCACAGCTCTACTCAACCTATACTTTTATATACGCCTTACCTACTCCACAGCATTAACCCTATTTCCCTCCACCAATAACATAAAAATAAAATGACAATTCTACCCTACAAAACAAATAACCCTCCTACCAACAGCAATCGTACTATCCACAATACTCCTACCCCTCACACCAGCATTCTTTATCCTACTATAGGGGTTTAGGTTAAACAAGACCAAGAGCCTTCAAAGCCCTAAGCAAGTATAATTTTACTTAACCCCTGCCCAATAAGGATTGCAAGACTATATCTTACATCAATTGAATGCAAATCAAACACTTTAATTAAGCTAAATCCTCACTAGATTGGAGGGATACATCTCCCACGAACTTTTAGTTAACAGCTAAATACCCTAGTAAACTGGCTTCAATCTACTTCTCCCGCCGCGAGAAAAAAAAGGCGGGAGAAGTCCCGGCAGGATTGAAGCTGCTTCTTTGAATTTGCAATTCAAAATGATTATTCACTACAGGACTTGGTAAAAAGAGGACTTTACCTCTGTCTTTAGATTTACAGTCTAATGCCTACTCGACCATTTTACCTATGTTCATAAACCGATGACTATTCTCTACCAATCACAAAGACATTGGTACCCTATATTTACTATTTGGCGCTTGGGCAGGAATAGTAGGTACCGGTCTAAGTTTGTTGATTCGTGCTGAATTAGGTCAACCTGGCACACTTATCGGAGACGACCAGCTTTATAATGTTCTAGTGACAGCTCATGCCTTCGTAATAATTTTCTTTATAGTTATACCTATCATAATTGGAGGTTTTGGAAACTGATTAGTCCCCTTAATAATCGGAGCTCCTGACATAGCATTCCCTCGTCTAAACAACATAAGCTTCTGACTACTCCCCCCTTCCTTTCTACTACTAATAGCATCTTCAATAATTGAAGCCGGCGCAGGTACAGGCTGAACTGTCTACCCTCCTCTAGCCGGAAATCTGGCACATGCAGGAGCCTCAGTAGACCTTACTATTTTCTCTCTACATTTAGCCGGTGTATCTTCAATCCTTGGAGCTATTAACTTCATCACAACTATCATTAATATAAAACCACCCGCTATAACTCAATACCAAACACCCCTCTTCGTCTGATCAGTCTTAGTCACAGCAGTCTTACTTTTACTATCATTACCTGTTCTAGCAGCCGGAATTACTATGCTACTAACCGATCGAAATCTAAACACAACCTTTTTCGACCCGGCAGGAGGAGGTGACCCAATCTTATATCAACACTTATTCTGATTTTTTGGCCATCCTGAAGTATATATTTTAATTCTACCCGGCTTTGGAATAATTTCACACATCGTTACTTATTATTCAGGGAAAAAAGAACCTTTTGGGTATATGGGAATAGTATGAGCTATAGTTTCTATTGGTTTCCTAGGTTTCATTGTATGAGCTCATCATATGTTCACAGTTGGAATAGACGTGGACACACGAGCATATTTTACATCAGCTACTATAATTATCGCAATTCCTACAGGAGTAAAAGTTTTCAGTTGACTAGCAACACTTCACGGAGGAAATATTAAATGATCTCCTGCCCTAATATGAGCTCTAGGCTTTATCTTCTTATTCACAGTAGGAGGTCTAACCGGTATCATCCTAGCTAACTCATCCTTAGATATCATCCTTCATGACACCTATTATGTAGTTGCTCATTTTCACTATGTACTTTCAATAGGAGCTGTCTTTGCCATCATAGGAGGCTTCGTTCACTGATTCCCACTATTTTCAGGGTATACACTCAACCCAACATGAACAAAAATTCAATTCGTAATTATATTCGTAGGTGTAAATATGACATTCTTCCCACAACACTTCCTAGGCCTATCTGGAATGCCCCGCCGATATTCTGACTATCCAGATGCTTACACAACATGAAACACCATTTCATCAATAGGCTCATTTATCTCACTAACAGCAGTTATACTAATAATCTTCATTATCTGAGAAGCATTCGCATCTAAACGAGAGGTATTAGCGGTAGACCTCACTTCCACAAACCTTGAATGACTAAACGGATGTCCTCCACCATACCACACATTCGAAGAACCAGTATACGTCAACTTAAAATATTCAAGAAAGGAAGGAATCGAACCCCCTCTAATCGGTTTCAAGCCAACATCATAACCATTATGTCTTTCTTTATGAACGAGATATTAGTAAAGTCTTACGTAACTTTGTCAAAGTTAAATCACAAGTGAAAATCCTGTATATCTCCATGGCTTATCCCTTTCAACTAGGCTTACAAGACGCAGCATCACCCGTTATAGAAGAACTTCTACAATTTCACGACCATGCATTGATGATCGTCTTCTTAATCAGCTCCTTAGTTCTTTATATCATTACACTAATACTAACAACCAAATTAACCCACACTAGTACAATAGACGCTCAAGAAGTGGAGACTATTTGAACCGTCCTCCCAGCCGTTATTCTAATTATAATCGCCCTGCCTTCTCTACGAATTCTCTACATAATAGACGAAATTAATAACCCCTCTCTTACCGTAAAAACAATAGGGCATCAATGATACTGAAGCTATGAATATACCGACTACGAAGACCTAAACTTTGACTCATACATAATTCCAACCTCAGATCTAAAACCAGGCGAACTACGATTATTAGAAGTAGATAATCGAATGGTTCTACCCATACAAATGACAATTCGAATATTAGTCTCCTCAGAAGATGTATTACACTCATGAGCTGTCCCTTCCCTAGGCCTAAAAACAGACGCAATTCCTGGCCGCCTAAACCAAACAACCCTAATATCAACACGACCTGGTCTGTTCTATGGACAATGCTCAGAAATTTGTGGCTCTAATCACAGCTTTATACCAATCGTTCTCGAACTAGTACCTTTAGAGAATTTTGAAAAATGATCTGCATCCATATTATAATTTCACTAAGAAGCTAAACTAGCGTTAACCTTTTAAGTTAAAGATTGAGAGTTATAAACTCCCCTTAGTGATATGCCACAACTAGATACATCAACATGGCTCCTTACCATTCTCTCTATGATCTTCACCCTGTTTGCACTACTTCAACTAAAAATTTCAAAGCACTTTTACTCTCCTTCCCCTAAACCAATAGGCACCAAACTACAAAAACAACAAACCCCCTGAAACCATACATGAACGAAAATCTATTTGCCTCTTTCATAATCCCAGTTATACTAGGTATTCCCATTACTACCCTAATTATTATATTTCCCACCATGCTATTTCCAACACCAAATCGATTAATCAATAACCGCATGGTTGCTATCCAACAATGACTTACTAAACTCACATCAAAACAACTAATAATTACACATAGCCCCAAAGGACAAACCTGATCCCTAATACTCATCTCACTTTTCCTTTTCATCGCTTCCACAAATCTTCTTGGAATATTACCTCACTCATTCACACCTACTACTCAACTCTCTATAAATTTAGGCATAGCTATTCCATTATGAGCTGGCACCGTCTTTATCGGCTTCCGTAATAAGACAAAAATATCTCTAGCTCACCTTTTACCACTAGGCACACCCACTTTCCTAATTCCTATATTGGTAATAATCGAGACTATTAGCCTATTTATTCAACCCATAGCCCTGGCAGTGCGGCTGACAGCGAATATCACAGCAGGTCACCTACTACTACACCTAATTGGAAGCGCAACTCTTGCATTAATAAACATTAGTCTATTCACAGCTCTCATCACATTTATTATTCTTACCCTATTAATCATCCTTGAATTCGCTGTAGCTCTGATCCAAGCCTACGTATTCACCCTACTAGTAAGCCTATACTTGCAAGACAATACATAATGACCCACCAAACCCACTCATATCACATAGTAAATCCCAGTCCTTGACCACTCACAGGAGCTCTCTCAGCATTCCTTATAACATCAGGCCTAATCATATGATTCCATTTCAACTCAATAATTCTACTAACCCTAAGTTTTTTAACAAATATCTTAACAATATACCAATGATGACGAGATATCATCCGAGAAAGTACTTTCCAGGGTCACCACACACCAACCGTTCAAAAAGGACTTCGATATGGCATAATCCTATTTATCTTATCAGAAGTCCTATTCTTTACAGGCTTTTTCTGAGCCTTTTATCACTCAAGCCTTGCCCCTACTCCTGAACTAGGAGGCTCCTGACCACCAACAGGTATCCATCCCCTAAACCCACTAGAAGTCCCACTCCTCAATACTTCCGTACTATTAGCTTCTGGTGTATCTATTACTTGAGCCCACCATAGTCTCATAGAAGGTAACCGCAAACATATACTCCAAGCTCTCTTCATTACAATCATACTCGGTCTCTATTTCACCCTACTTCAAGCATCAGAATACTATGAAGCCCCATTTACAATCTCAGATGGAGTTTACGGCTCTACTTTCTTCGTAGCCACAGGCTTCCACGGACTACATGTCATCATCGGATCCACCTTCCTTATCGTCTGCTTCATACGTCAAATAATATTCCACTTCACATCAAATCACCACTTTGGCTTCGAAGCCGCTGCTTGATATTGACATTTCGTAGATGTTGTATGATTATTCCTCTATGTATCAATCTATTGATGAGGCTCATAGTCCTTTTAGTATTAATAAGTACAACTGACTTCCAATCAGTTAGTTTCGGTACACCCCGAAAAAGAACAATAAATCTTCTATTAACATTATTAACAAATACAACCCTAGCCCTACTACTTATACTTGTTGCCTTTTGACTCCCCCAACTAAATACCTATGCAGAAAAAACTAGCCCTTATGAGTGTGGCTTTGATCCAATAGGATCTGCTCGCCTACCTTTCTCCATGAAATTCTTCTTAGTTGCAATTACTTTCCTTTTATTTGACCTAGAAATTGCTCTCCTACTTCCCTTACCTTGAGCAATCCAAACAAATAATTTAACAACAATACTTCTTATGGCCTTATTCCTAATCTCCCTACTAGCAGCTAGCCTAGCCTATGAATGAACCCAAAAAGGCCTAGAATGAGATAAATATGGTACTTAGTTTAAAGTAAAACAAGTGGTTTCGACCCATTAGACTGTGATCTAAACTCACAAGCACCAAATGTCTCTAGTCCACATTAATATCCTAGTTGCCTTTACAGTATCCCTCACAGGCTTATTAATGTACCGATCCCATCTAATATCCGCATTATTATGTCTAGAAGGCATAGTATTATCATTATTCATCTTAGCGACTCTTACAATCCTAAATACACACTTTACCTTAGCCAACATGATACCAATTATTCTCCTAGTGTTTGCAGCCTGCGAGGCAGCTATTGGACTAGCCTTACTAGTCATAGTCTCCAACACATATGGTACTGACTATGTACAAAACCTTAACCTCCTCCAATGCTAAAATTTATTATTCCTACTATCATGCTCATACCTCTGACTTGATTATCAAAGAGTAACTTTATCTGAATCAATACTACAACCCATAGCTTATTAATTAGCTTTACAAGTTTACTCTTACTTAATCAATTTAACGATAATAGCCTTAATTACTCTTTAATATTCTTCTCTGACCCCCTTTCTGCACCACTCTTAATACTAACAATATGACTTCTCCCCCTAATACTAATAGCAAGTCAATCTCACCTTCTAAAAGAACCACTTGCCCGAAAAAAACTTTACATTACAATACTAGTCATACTTCAAGTCCTCCTAATTATAACCTTCACTGCTATAGAACTAATTATATTCTATATTATATTTGAAGCCACATTAATTCCTACCCTCATCATCATCACCCGTTGAGGCAACCAAACAGAACGACTTAACGCAGGACTCTATTTCTTATTCTATACACTCATAGGATCTCTCCCCCTACTAGTAGCACTAACATACTTACAAAACACAGTGGGCTCCCTAAACTTCCTATTATTACAGTACTGAGCTCAACCATTATCAACCTCCTGATCTAACACTTTTATATGGCTAGCTTGCATAATAGCCTTTCTAGTAAAAATACCCCTCTATGGACTACACCTTTGACTACCCAAAGCACATGTAGAAGCCCCCATTGCAGGCTCAATAGTCCTTGCAGCCGTACTACTAAAACTCGGAGGCTACGGAATACTACGAATCACATCAATTCTTAACCCCCTAACAGAGCACATAGCATACCCTTTCCTTGTATTATCTCTATGGGGAATAATCATAACCAGTTCTATTTGCCTACGCCAAACAGATCTAAAATCACTAATCGCATACTCCTCAGTCAGCCACATAGCACTCGTCATTGCAGCCGTCCTTATCCAAACCCCTTGAAGTTACATAGGAGCTACCGCCTTAATAATTGCCCACGGCCTTACATCCTCCATACTATTCTGTCTAGCAAACTCAAACTATGAACGCATCCACAGTCGAACTATAATCCTAGCACGAGGCCTACAAATCTTTTTTCCACTGATAGCTACTTGATGACTATTAGCATGCTTAACAAACCTTGCCCTACCTCCTACCATTAACCTAATCGGAGAATTGCTCGTAATTATATCAACTTTCTCATGATCAAACCTTACTATTATTCTTATAGGAGTAAATATTGTAATCACAGCCCTCTACTCCCTATACATACTAATCATAACACAACGTGGCAAACACACCCACCATATTAACAATCTCACCCCTACTTTTACACGAGAACATGCCTTAATAGCCCTACACATTATCCCTCTCCTACTCCTATCATTAAACCCTAAAATCATTCTAGGTCCTCTTTATTGTAAGTATAGTTTAAAATAAACCATTAGTTTGTGAAACTAAAAACAGAAGATAAAACCTTCTTACTTACCGAAAAAGAATTGCAAGAACTGCTAATTCATGCGTTCCACACTTAACAATGTGGCTTTTTCAAGCTTTTAAAGGATAGTAGTTATCCATTGGTCTTAGGAACCAAAAAATTGGTGCAACTCCAAATAAAAGTAATAAACTTATTTACTTCTTCCACCCTACTCACACTACTTATACTAATAGCCCCTATTATAGCATCTAGCACAGACTTCTACAAAAATAATAAATACCAACATTATGTAAAAAACATAACCCTCTTTGCTTTCATCACCAGCCTGATCCCAATAACAATATTTATCCACACAAATCAAGAAATGCTTATCTCAAACTGACACTGAATCACCATCCACACCCTTAAATTAACACTCAGCTTTAAAATAGACTACTTTTCACTTATATTCATGCCCGTAGCACTATTCATTACATGATCTATCATGGAGTTTTCAATATGATACATGCACTCCGACCCCTACATCAACCAATTCTTCAAATATTTACTCATCTTCCTCATCACCATACTTATCCTTGTCACAGCTAACAACCTCTTCCAATTATTTATTGGATGAGAGGGAGTAGGTATCATATCCTTCCTATTAATTGGCTGATGATTCGGACGAACAGATGCTAACACAGCTGCCCTTCAAGCAATCCTATATAACCGTATCGGAGACATTGGATTCATTCTATCCATAGCCTGATTCCTACATAATACAAATGCATGAGACCTACAACAAATCTTCACACTTAACCAAAACCCCCCAATCCTCCCTCTCATAGGAATTACATTAGCCGCAGCTGGAAAATCAGCCCAATTTGGTCTACACCCCTGACTACCCTCAGCAATAGAAGGTCCTACTCCAGTCTCAGCCCTACTCCACTCAAGCACAATAGTCGTAGCAGGAATTTTCTTACTTATCCGCTTCTACCCTCTAACAGAAAATAATAAATTCATTCAAACAATAATACTTTCTCTAGGCGCCCTTACCACCCTATTCACAGCTATCTGTGCCTTAACCCAAAATGATATCAAAAAAATCATTGCTTTCTCCACCTCTAGCCAGCTCGGCCTAATAATAGTGACACTAGGCCTTAACCAACCACACCTAGCATTCCTACATATTTGCACACACGCTTTCTTCAAAGCTATATTGTTCCTATGCTCCGGCTCCATTATCCATAACTTAAATAACGAGCAAGACATCCGAAAAATAGGAGGATTGTACAAAATTCTCCCCTTCACCACAACTGCCCTAATCATCGGCTGCTTCGCACTAACAGGAATACCATTCCTCACAGGATTCTATTCTAAAGACCTTATCATTGAAGCCGCCACTTCGTCTTATACCAACGCCTGAGCCCTATTACTAACACTAATTGCCACCTCTATAACAGCTATCTACAGCACTCGTATCATTTTCTTTACTCTACTAGAACAACCCCGCTTCCCTCCTCTCATGAACATTAATGAAAATAACCCCATACTAATCAATCCTATTAAACGCCTATTAATCGGAAGCATCTTTGCCGGATTCATCCTCTCCAACAGCATACCCCCAATAAACATCCCTCTGATGACTATACCTCTATATCTAAAACTAACAGCTCTCATAGTAACAATTCTAGGCTTTATTCTTGCATTTGAAATTAACAACTACTCAAAAAACCTAAAATATCCCTACTCATCAGACTCTACTAAATTTTCTACTTTATTAGGTTACTTCCCTACGATTATACATCGCCTACCCCCTCATCTAGTTCTAACAATAAGCCAAAAATTCGCAACCTCCTTATTAGACCTAACCTGAACAGAAACAATTCTACCAAAAACAACAGCTCTCATTCAACTAAAAGCCTCTACACTAACTTCAAACCAAAAAGGACTTATCAAACTCTACTTCCTATCTTTCCTCATTACTATAATTCTCAGCATACTACTATTTAATTACCCCGAGTAATCTCCATAATAACCACTACACCAATAAACAAAGATCATCCAGTAACAATAACCAATCAGGTACCATAACTATACAACGCAGCAATCCCCATAGCTTCCTCACTAAAAAATCCAGAGTCTCCTGTATCATAAATAACTCAATCCCCCAACCCATTAAACTCAAACACAATATTCACTTTTCCACCCTCTAAAACATACAACACCACTAATAACTCTAACACTAAACCCAAAACAAATCCTCCAAGTACAACTTTATTAGAAACCCAAACCTCAGGATACTGCTCAGTAGCCATAGCCGTTGTGTAACCAAACACAACTAATATTCCTCCTAAATAAATTAAAAATACTATTAAACCTAAAAATGAGCCCCCAAAACTAAAAACAATTCCACATCCCATAGCACCACCCACAATCAACCCTAAACCACCATAAATCGGCGAAGGTTTCGAAGAAACCCCAACAAGACTAATTACAAAAATAGTACTCATAATAAAAACAATATATATTGCCATTATTCTCACATGGACTCCAACCATGACCAATGACATGAAAAATCATCGTTGTAATTCAACTACAAGAACCCTAATGACCAACATCCGAAAAACACACCCACTAATAAAAATCCTCAATGACGCATTCATTGATCTACCCACTCCATCTAATATCTCCTCTTGATGAAATTTTGGTTCCTTACTAGGCCTCTGCCTAATTATACAAATCCTAACAGGATTATTTCTAGCAATACATTATACGCCAGACACCTCAACTGCTTTCTCATCAGTCGCACACATCTGCCGAGACGTCAACTATGGCTGATTCATCCGCTATTTACATGCAAACGGAGCCTCCATATTCTTCATCTGTCTATACGCCCACATTGGACGTGGCCTATACTATGGCTCTTATATATTCCAAGAAACATGAAACATTGGTGTACTCTTACTACTAACAGTCATGGCCACTGCATTCGTAGGCTACGTCCTGCCCTGAGGACAAATATCATTCTGAGGCGCAACCGTCATCACCAACCTCCTATCAGCAATCCCTTATATTGGCACTACCTTAGTCGAATGAATCTGAGGTGGATTCTCCGTAGACAAAGCAACATTAACACGCTTTTTCGCTTTCCACTTTATCCTCCCGTTCATCATCACAGCATTAGCAGCCGTTCACCTGCTATTCCTACACGAAACAGGATCCAATAACCCCACAGGAATTCCATCCAATATAGACATAATCCCATTCCACCCTTATTATACAATCAAAGATATCCTAGGTGCCTTACTCCTAATCTTAACCCTACTAGCACTAACCCTATTCACCCCCGACCTACTAGGAGACCCTGACAACTATACCCCAGCAAATCCACTAAGCACCCCTGCACACATCAAACCAGAATGATACTTTCTATTCGCATATGCAATCTTACGATCAATCCCTAATAAACTTGGAGGAGTCCTAGCACTACTACTTTCCATCCTTGTCCTAATTTTTATCCCAATACTTCAAACATCCAAACAACGAAGCATAATATTCCGACCCTTCAGCCAACTCCTATTTTGAACCCTAATCGCTGACCTCTTAACCTTAACATGAATTGGAGGCCAACCTGTAGAACACCCATATATCATTGTAGGCCAATTAGCATCTATTCTATACTTCCTCCTAATCCTGGTGCTAATACCAACAGCCGGCCTTATTGAAAATAAACTCCTAAAATGAAGAGTCTTTGTAGTATAACAAAATACCTCGGTCTTGTAAACCGGAAAAGGAGAATCCCATTCCTCCCTAAGACTCAAGGAAGAGACATTAAACCTCACCACCAACACCCAAAGCTGGAATTCTACATAAACTATTCCTTGAAAAAGCTTATTGTACAATTACCACAACATCACAGTACTACGTCAGTATTAAAAGTAATTTGTTTTAAAAACATTTTACTATACACATTACATACACATACACATGTACACGCTAATATTTAGTCTTTCCTTGTAAATATTCATATATACATGTTATGTATTATTGTGCATTCATTTATTTTCCATACGGTAAGTTAAAGCTCGTATTAATTATCATTAATTTTACATATTACATAATATGTATGCTCTTACATATTATATGTCCCCTTCAATTTCATTCCCATTATATCCTATGGTCGCTCCATTAGATCACGAGCTTAATCACCATGCCGCGTGAAACCAGCAACCCGCTCGGCAGGGATCCCCCTTCTCGCACCGGGCCCATATCTCGTGGGGGTAGCTAATAATGATCTTTATAAGACATCTGGTTCTTACTTCAGGACCATTTTAACTTAAAATCGCCCACTCGTTCCTCTTAAATAAGACATCTCGATGGACTTATGACTAATCAGCCCATGCCTAACATAACTGAGGTTTCATACATTTGGTATTTTTTATTTTGGGGGGAGCTTGCACCGACTCAGCTATGGCCTTAGGAAGGCCCCGTCACAGTCAAATAAATTGTAGCTGGACCTGTGTGTATTTTTGATTGGACTAGCACAACCAACAGGTGTTATTTAATTAATGGTTACAGGACATAATACTTTATTATTCCCCCCGGACTCAAAAAACCCTATCTCACAGAGGTTTTAACCCCCCTTCCCCCTTACAAAACTGATCCTCTGCTTTGATATTCACCACCCCCCTACAGTGCTTCGTCCCTAGATCTACGCGCATTTTTTTTAATAAATCAATACTAAATCTGACACAAGCCCCATAATGAAATCATACAAATAATTTCCTACCCCATAA